TTCAAAAACAAGTAAATAAATTCGAAACATATAAAATGCGGTTAATCCTGCTGTGGAACAAGCTATTATTGCGAAAATTGGTGAATACAACCAACTATCATTAAGAATCTCATCCTTAGACCAAAAACAGGCAAAAGGTGGAATACCACAAAGAGAAAGTGTACCCACTAAAAAAGCAGTTTTTGTAATTGGTACATGTTTTGTTAAACCACCCATAAGAACCATATTTTGACTTTTAGCTGGAGAATATCCGACAACAGCTTCCATTGAATGAATAATGGATCCAGATCCTAAAAACAACAATGCTTTTGAATAAGCATGAGTAATCAAATGAAATAAAGCGGCTCGATAGGATCCCATACCTAAAGCTAACATCATATAACCCAATTGAGACATTGTGGAATAGGCCAAATTTTTCTTAATATCTTTTTGAGCAATAGCTAAAGTAGCTCCTAATACTACTGTTATTATACCTATAAAAGCTATTCCATTCATTATTGGGGGTAGAACTATGAAAAGAGGAAGAAGCCGAGCTACAAGAAAAATTCCAGCCGCTACCATAGTAGCAGCATGTATAAGGGCGGAAATAGGAGTAGGTCCTTCCATAGCATCAGGTAGCCACACATGAAGAGGAAATTGGGCGGATTTAGCGACTGCGCCACAAAATAGGAAGAGGGCAAACAAAGTAACAAAAAAAACATTAATCTCATTTTTATAAATTAAGTTATTTATTATTTGAAACAAATCCCTAAATTCCAAACTACCCGTTATCCAATAAAGACCTAAAATTCCCAATAATAAACCAAAATCCCCTACACGATTAGTTACAAATGCTTTTTGACAAGCATTTGCCGCAATAGGACGTGTGAACCAAAAGCCTATTAATAAATAAGAACACATTCCAACCAATTCCCAAAAAACATAAATTTGTATCAAATTCGAACTAGTAACTAATCCCAGCATTGAAATATTAAAAAGAATCATATAAGCAAAAAATCTCAAATATCCTTGATCATGAGACATATAATTATCACTATAAATAAGAACCAAAATACCAACAGTAGTAATTAATATTAACATAATAGACGTAAGTGAATCGATTAAGCACCCAAACTCTAAAGAAAGATCATTATTTATGGTCCAAGACCATACATATTGATAAATAGAGCTATTATTGACTTGATGAATAGACAGATCAACCGAAAAAATCATAACTATAGTTAACAATAAAATACTAGGAAAAGCCCACATACGACGCAGATTTTTTGTTGCCGTCGGAAAAAATAAAAGTCCCACTCCTATTAACATAGGAACTGGAAATGGAATAAAAGGTATAATCCATGAATATTGATATGTATATTCCATACAATAAACAAAAAAAAATTCCGATTCTAATGAATTTTATTTCTTATTCGTTGGTTTTTTATCTTTTTTGTAAAGAAGGAGTTCGGTTAATAAAAAAAAGAAATATAGAATTAAAATAGACAGATGTATTATTAATTTGAATCTTTATTCAATATTTGAAATATTACATATTACATTACATATTACAAAGTATAAACTAAAAATGGAGCGATAACGAAATTCCTAGCAAAAAATAATTTTTTTTTAATTCGAATTTAATTTTATGTATAGAGTTGGAATAAAATAATTAATTACACCAAAACTAAGAACATTTTTATTTTTATATGAATGATGAATTAAAAAAAAGTCCTTTTTTGACAAAAATCATCGGTTCATTTTTGATTTTTTAACTAATTTAGTATTTTGATTACAATAAAAAATTTGGATGTTTGGAAAAATCAAAAAAAAAGGGTTATAATATTCAATGTTTTACTTTAAATAGGAAACAAAAAATGGGAATTAAGATAGATAAGATATATGGCTAATTAAAGAGAAATTCCTTTTCATTTACGGAAAAAAATGTCTTTGACATAGAACTATATAAAAATGAAAAACTATATAAATTATATGGCAGTTCCAAAAAAGCGCACTTCTATATCAAAAAAAATTATTCGGAATACTTTATGGAAAAAGAAAGGATATTGGACAAGATTGAAAGCTTTTTCATTAGCACAATCTATTTTTACGGGGAATTCAAAAAGCTTTTTTTGTAACAAATACAAACGTTAGAGTAATTTCAATTAACTGGATTCAATGAATATTTTTAAAATCAAAAAAAAATACTAATATAAATTTAATATTTAATATATATATAGTTATAGTATTAATTTCAGTATAGTATTAATTTATAATATTTACATTATCTATATTCTAATAAAAAATCCTTTGTTGAATGTAGTGTTCCATTTTTGATTTTGATTATAGAAGTGCTCTTTTTTATTTTCCACTGAATATAAAAAAATGGAAATACATTTCTTTATATTCAGAAAATGAAATAAATAAAAAAAGAGTCATTTAAAATTACATAACATAAACATAATAATTGGATTATAATTTTAGAATTATTAATTTATATATATAATAATATAATTTTTTTTTACTTTTACTAAGACTTCAGAATAAAAAATTATTTATATTTTATATTTAGAATAAGAATATAGATATAGAATAAAAAGAAAAGTATTGAAATATATATTTAGAATAGATTCTAATAAAATTCTTTATTTAATGTTTAGTAAACAAATATTTTACTTTAATTGATTCTTTGAATCTCGACAATTGATTAAAAATTAATTATTATGATTTTGAGTAAGCCGCTATGGTGAAATTGGTAGACACGCTGCTCTTAGGAAGCAGTGCTAGAGCATCTCGGTTCGAGTCCGAGTAGCGGCATGATATCTTATCTTTTCAAAAAAAAAAAGGTCCTATAATGAACTCAATTCTTATTTCTATTCCTAGTATTTCGATTTTGTGATTATATATTATATGATGGTATTTTCAACTTTAGAGCATATATTAACTCATATATCGTTTTCGGTCGTATCCATTTTAATTTCAATTCATTTGATAACCTTATTATTAGTCAATGAAATCATAAGATTATATGATTCGTCAAAAAAAGGCATGATAATAACCTTTTTTTGTATAACAGGATTGTTAGTTACTCGTTGGGCTTTTTCGGGACATTTACCGTTTAGTGATTTATATGAATCATTAATATTTCTTTCATGGACTTTTTCCATTTTTTATATGGTTCCTTCCTTCAAAAAACATAAAAACGACTATTTAAACACAATAATCGCACCAAGTGTTATTTTTACTCAAGTCTTTGCTACTTCAGGTCTTTTTAAAAAAATGAACGAATCCATAATATTAGTACCCGCTTTACAGTCCCATTGGTTAATGATGCACGTAAGTATGATGATATTGGGTTATGCAACTCTTTTATGTGGATCATTATTATCTGTGGCTATTTTAGTCATTACATTCCAAGAACTGCTTGGTAAAAGCAAGAATTTGTTTTTTTTAATAAATGAATCATTTTCTTTTGTCGAAATTAAATACATGAATATGAATGAAAAAAATAATGTTTTCCAAAAAACAGCTTTTTCGTCTTATAGAAATTATTATAGATCTCAATTTATTCAACAATTGGATCGTTGGGGTTACCGTACTATTAGTCTAGGTTTTATCTTTTTAACAATAGGTATTATTTCAGGAGCAGTATGGGCTAATGAGGCATGGGGATCATATTGGAATTGGGATCCAAAGGAAACTTGGGCTTTTATTACTTGGACTATATTCGCGATTTATTTACATACTAGAAAAAATAAAAAATTAGAATATATAAACTCTTCAATAGTGGCTTCTATGGGTTTTTTTATAATTTGGGTATGTTATTTAGGGATAAATCTTTTAGGAATAGGACTACATAGTTATGGTTCATTTACATCTAATTGAATTAAAGTGAAGAAACAACTTTACAAATCTAAATACAGAAACCCAAATAAAATAGAATAAATATATATAATAACTAAAAAGAAAAATTCAAATAAATGATAGAGAACCCCTTAAATCAAGTAATGCGGTAGTGACTCAAGGGTTTCTCACAAACAACATATTCACTTAGAATTATTTCTTTTTTAATACATAAATTAATACATAATTAATACAATACAAATATATATATATATATTTGTATTGTACATAGGATTTATTTCTTCTTTTTTTTTCATTTATTCCTGAAAACTATCTATAAAAAATTAGATAGAATAGCTTCAACCTTGTCAGCCGAAAATGAAAAAATAAAATCTGGATAAATACCAATACTTATAACAGGTATAAGGATAGAAATTGAAATAAATAATTCTCGTGGCCCCGAATCAAAAAAATAAGAATTTGGTGTATTAAAAATCTTGTATCCATAGAACATTTGACGTAAGATAGATAATGAATAAATAGGAGTTAATATCATTCCAATTGCTGTTACAAAAGTTACTAGTATTTTTGTGATTAAAAGATATTTTTGGCTAGTAATTATTCCTAATAAGACTATCAATTCTGCAACAAAACCGCTCATGCCCGGCAATGCAAGAGAAGCCATCGATAACATAGTGAAAACTGTGAATATTTTTGGCATTGGGATAGCCATTCCACCCATTTCGTCGAGATAAAGAAGACGTAGTCTATCATAACTAGTTCCCGCCAAGAAAAAAAGAGCAGCGCCAATAAATCCATGAGAGATTATTTGTAAAATAGCCCCGTTGAGACCTGTATCGCTTATAGAGCCAATTCCTAAAATTAAGAAACCCATATGAGATACCGAAGAATAAGCTATTCTTTTTTTTAAATTACGTTGACCAAGAGATGTTGAAGCTGCATAGATTATTTGAATTGAACCTAATAGCATTAACCAGGGACAAAATATAGAATGAGCACGAGATAATAATTCCATATTAATTCGAACCAACCCATATGCTCCCATTTTTAATAATATTCCGGCTAAAAGCATACAAGTGCTGTAATGTGCCTCTCCGTGGGTGTCGGGTAACCACGTATGTAAGGGTATAATTGGTAATTTGACAGCAAAAGCAATAAGAAATCCCATATAGAATATTATTTCCAACGCCATGGGATATGATTGATTAGTTAATAATTCAAAATTTAATGTTGGTTCATTCGAACTATATAAACCCATACCCAGAATTCCCAGTAATAAAAAAACAGAACTTCCCGCAGTGTACAAAATAAATTTTGTAGCTGAATACAAACGTTTTTTTCCACCCCACATGGATAAAAGTAGATAAACGGGAATTAATTCGAATTCCCACATGATGAAAAAAAGTAAAATGTCTCGAGAAGCAAATGTTCCTATTTGACCACTATACATTGCTAACATCAGGAAATAAAAAAATTTGGATTCTCGAGTAACTGGCTGAGCCGCTAACGTAGCTAAAGTAGTAATGAATCCTGTCAATAAAATGGGTCCTATAGAGAGTCCATCTATTCCGAATCTCCAGTAAAAGTCAAAAAAATGGATCCATTTATAATTTTCTGTCAATTGAATTAGTGGATCATCCAATTCGAAATGATAACAAAATACATAGGCTGTTAGAAGTAGATCCATTAAACAAATACAAATAGTATACCACTTAATGACCTTATTTCCTTTATGAGGAAATAAGAAAATTAAGGAACCCGCGGCTATTGGCAAAACTACAATTATTGTTAACCAAGGAAAAAAATTCGTGATAAAAATAAGATATACTTAGACTAGAAAAACCCGCGCTCAAAATACAAAAACAAATCTTTTGTATTTTGAGCGCGGGTTTTTGCCAGTAAAAAAAAGGTACTTGTGTGTGTGGTTCTTTTTGAAATATATCAATAAGCTAGACCCATGCTTCGAGTTGTTTCATGCCATAAATAAACTCTAACACTTAAGAAATCCGTCGGACAGGCGGATTCACACCTCTTACAACCAACACAGTCTTCTGTTCTTGGGGCAGAAGCAATTTGTTTAGCTTTACATCCATCCCAAGGTATCATTTCTAAAACATCTGTGGGGCAGGCTCGAACACATTGAGTACATCCTATACATGTATCATAAATCTTTACTGAATGTGACATTGGATCGTAATCCTTGAACATCAAAAATTCACCATTTTCGATCTAGTAAAGTCGTAAACGAATTATATATAAATATTACACCAGATGAATCAATGATTTATCATAATTTTGCTAATCAAAATCTACTTATAGATTAATTTAAATAAAAATAACATAATAGAACCAAGATACTTTGATTTCTTATGTTTGTTTTTGCAAACATTATCACATTATCATAAGTTATATATCATATATGCCAATTTGAAATATATGCCCATTTGAATTGATTAATAGTACACACTATTATAAATTCTACTTTTTTTTAGTAATACTATTTATTCAACAAATTCGATTGATTGATACGAGTTGATTTTCTATTACGATAAATAGAGGAAACAATAGCCAGTCCGATAGCTGCTTCAGCGGCTGCAACAGCTATAACAAAAATTGAAAAAATATTTCCTTTTAATTGACGACTATCAAAAAAATCGGAAAAGGTTACGAGATTTATATTAACTGCATTCAGTATAAGTTCAAGACACATAAGGGCTCTAACCATATTTCGACTTGTAATCAACCCATAGATACCTATAGAAAATAAAAAGGCACTCAAAACAAGTGCATGTTCAAATATCATTGACCAACTCCTTATCAATTTTTATTCATTTCAATATGAACGAGAATTTAACGGATTTTATTGACTAAAGAATAGAAAAAGTCTACTACAAAAAGATAATATATTGACAATAAAAAACGATTTTCTACATAAATACTCTTTTACGTTCACATAGAATTCAACGAAAATAAATGTGATAAAATCTAACAAAATTCAATTTGGATTTATATTGTTAGTTCTAAAAATATCTTATTGGCGAGCCACAACAATTGCACCTATCAAAGCAACTAAAAGAATTATTGAAATGAGTTCAAATGGAAGAAAAAAATCTGTTGATAAATGAATTCCAATTTGTTGACTAGTACTTATCAAATCTTGCTCTATAATCTGATTTGGTCTTGTAGTCCAAATAATCCCATGCCATGATGTATCTAGAATAGTAGTTATTAGTGAAAGAAAAATACTTGTACAAACCGTCAAAGTAATTCCGTTCCCAACGGTCCAAAGATGAAAATCTTGGTAATATTCTGAACCATTCATGAACATCACAGCAAATATGATTAAAACATTTATAGCGCCCACGTAAATAAGTAGCTGTGATGCAGCTACAAAATGGGAGTTTGATAAAATATAGAATAAAGATATACAAACAAGAACCATTCCCAACGAAAAAGCAGAAAAAATTGGATTCGTAAATAATACTACTCCTAGACTTCCTAGTATAAGACCTGACCCCAAAAAGACTAAAAGAAAATCATGTAACGGTTCAGGCAAATCCATTATATGTAAAATAAGAGATAAATAAATCGAAATTTCATGACCTTATTGATATGACCAGGAAAAAAATTATAGATGAAATACTAAAATTCTCTCCGCATTGAATTGAACCTAATCCTAAGATAAGAAATGATCCTAATATAAAAAAAGTGAATTGCTATAAATACAGTTATTATCGAATCAATATCATTTCATTCGTTTCTTTATATGAAAGAGTAATTTCAAACTAGAAAATTAAAATTTTAAAAATGAAAGAAGTAAAAGAAGTATATGTATAATATATGATTGGATTTATATTCGATAATTTTCGTTTTCAGAAGAATTGGATTTAATTATCAATAATTTATAATTTTATTTGAATCGTTCGAATTGTATAATCATCAATTACTGATACTGGTAAACGGCCCAAAGCAATTTGATTATAATTCAATTCGTGGCGATCATAAGTCGAAAGTTCATATTCTTCAGTCATTGATAAACAATTTGTTGGACAATACTCAATACAGTTACCACAAAATATACAGATTCCGAAATCAATACTGTAATTAAGCAACCGTTTCTTTCGAATATCCGTTTCTAGTTTCCAATCAACAACGGGTAAATCTATGGGACATACACGAACACATACTTCACAAGCAATGCATTTATCAAATTCAAAATGTATTCGACCACGGAAACGTTCTGATGTGATTATTTTTTCATAAGGATATTGAATAGTTACAGGTAAACGATTTGCGTGAGATAAGGTAATCATGAAACCTTGACCAATGTACCTTGCAGCTCGGACTGTTTGTTGACCATAATTTATGAATCCAGTTACCATAAGGAACATATCGTGAATATCTCTGAATATTTTTTTCTTTCTCTTGTTTGATACAAGTTTTTAATTTTAATATAGAAGGTCCATTTTTTATAGTGAAAACAGTTGAGACGAAGTTGTTAATAATAGATTACCAAGAGAAATGGGTAAAAGAAATTTCCACCCAAGATTTAATAATTGATCTATTCTTAGTCTAGGCAAAGTCCATCGTGTTGTGATAGAAACAAATAAAAATAAAAAAGTCTTAGCTAGTGTAATAAAGATACCCATTATTGTTACAAAAACTCCATATGCTTTATTTATTTCAAAAAATTCAGAAACAAATATGTAAGGAATAGAGATATTTGGACCACCCAAGTAAAGAACTGTTACAAATAACGAAGAAATTAATAGGTTTAAATAGGAAGCAACGTAAAATAAACCAAATTTGATACCCGAATATTCGGTTTGATAACCTGCTACTAATTCTTCTTCCGCTTCTGGTAAATCAAAGGGTAATCTTTCACATTCTGCTAGGGAAGAAATTATAAAAACGATGAAACCCATAGGTTGACGCCATAAATTCCATCCCCAAAAACCATACTTTGATTGAGCATCAACTATATCAACTGTACTTAAACTGTTTGATAATCCTAGTCGGTGATAACATTACTGTTCCCATCTCTATTCCAGAACCGTACATGAGATTTTCACCTCATACGGCTCCTTTTTAAAGCCTTAAAAAAATCTACGGACCGAGCCATTTATTTATCCCTTGATATATCCCTAAGATATATAAGATTCCATTTTTTTGGACGGTTCTGAATTAGACCAATAGAATTCTGTCTGTCCTAATAACCTAATAAAAAATTGGAATAAGGAAAAATACATTGTATTTCATATTTTTTAATTTTTTTTTTATAAATAAATAAAAAATATAAATAAATAAAAAATATGAAAGGTACTTCTGAATTGATCTCATCCCTTAACAAATCAAAAAGTAAATTTGTTGAGTAATAACTAAATTCTTTCATAAAATACTCTTTTAGAATTATCAATAACTCCTTCCAATAACTTCCTAATCGTTTTCGATTACGAAAAAGAATTACATGTTAGTTTTCAAAATTATGACATGAATTCTATCTCCATAAATATGGATATAAGACAAAAAAAGAAAAAGTGGATCCCTTTTTTTTTTTTGTTCTTAACCTATTCTTTTTTTATGCAAGTATAATAAAAAAGGGACTTAAGAAAAAAATTAAAGGATTATTTCGTTTCTGATAGTCATTTATTTAATTAGTGGATAGAAGATACTCTGGATCGGAATTGTGGGGAGTACGGCTTTCTTTTTTCTACCAATTGAAAGCCCCAATTAGTATTCTTTTTTCTATTAGTCATAAATGTTCTTTTGGATATTTAAAAAAATATACGTTACAAATCCTTTGTATATCTTGGTGTTTCTAACCATCCATTCATTTTTTTTATTAATCCCTTATTTATTTTAATATATTTTATATATATGGTAATATATATAAAATATATTAAAATAAATTAAAGTTGGTCTTTTGTGCCCGCTTCAAGACAGGATGATTAATCAACCAACCTTGGGATAAACGACCACTTCTACTTAAAATTGAATTGATTTTTTCACTTAATTCTTATACATAGAAAATGAGACTCAATATTTTTACTGCAATTTAAAATTATCATACTTTCTATTAACTATAAGTAATATAGTATTCATAAATTATATTCAATAGAAGCTGTTTTATTGCACTCATATAACTATCTGATTAAATTATTCAATCTGAATAAATAAATACTAAAAATAAAAGGAATATATATTCAATTTATTAACCTCCTTATACTAGAAAAGTATTATAAAGAAAGGAGTATAGCAATAGTAATAGTATCGAACGACAAATTTCTGTCTTAACGAATCGCACGTAGAGATATCGATAACACACATAGAGCTAATGGTATTTCATAACTAATCGATTGAGCAGCTGCTCGTAGACCACCCAAAAAGGAATATTTATTATTTGACCCATATCCTGACATAAGAAGTCCAATGGGAGCAATACTCGAAATAGCAATCCATAAAAAAACACCAATATTCAGATCAGATAAAACAAAATTATACCCAAAAGGAATTACCGAATAGCTTATTATAATTGATATGACTGATATGGATGGTCCTATACTGAATAAACGAATATCTCCTCTAGATGGAATAAGATTTTCTTTGAAAAGTAATTTTGTTCCGTCGGCTAGAGCTTGAAGAACTCCAAAAGGACCGGTGTATTCAGGTCCAATACGTTGTTGTATTCCTGCGGATATTTCTCTTTCTAACCATACAATTGCTAGTACACTTATTGTAATTCCCAATACAAGAATAAAAATAGGTGAAAATGCCCATATAATTCCATATACTTCTTTAAAGGATTCTAATCTGAAAAAAAAATGCATATCTTGTATTTCTGTTATATCTATTATCATTTCAACGATCAACTTCTCCCATAATAATATCTATGCTACCTAGTATTGTCATAATATCGGCCAATTTCATTCTTTTAACTAATTGAGGAAGAATTTGCAAATTGATAAAACCCGGTGGACGAATTTTCCATCTCCAAGGAAAACCATTTTGATCTCCTATTAGAAAAATTCCCAATTCTCCCTTGGGGGCCTCAATTCTTACATAAAGTTCTTGTTTTGGCAATTCAAAAGTCGGAGACGGTTTTTTACTAATAAATCGATACTCAAAATCATTCCATTCTGGCTCTTTTTCTCTATCAAAGGAACGGATTTCTAAATTTTCATATGGCCCGCCAGGAATTCCTTCCAAAGCTTGTTGAATAATTTTTATGGATTCCATCATTTCACCAATTCGAACTAAATAACGAGCTAATGAATCTCCTTCTTTTTGCCATTGAACTTCCCAATCAAATTCTTCGTAACATTCATAATTATCAATTTTACGTAAATCCCATTGTATTCCGGAAGCCCGAAGCATCGGTCCCGATAAACCCCAATTTATTACTTCCTTTCCATCAATAACCCCTACCCCTTCAACCCGTTCTAAAAAAATAGGATTTCGAGTAATAAGTTTTTGATATTCAACAATCCTTGTTAAAAAATAATCGCAGAAATCAAAACATTTATCTATCCAACCATAAGGTAAATCAGTTGCTATCCCCCCAATACGAAAAAAATTATGCATCATTCTCATACCCGTCGCAGCTTCAAATAGATCATAAATTAATTCTCTTTCTCTGAAAATATAGAAGAAAGGGGTTTGTGCACCAATATCGGCCATAAAAGGCCCTAGCCATAATAGGTGAGAAGCTATACGACTCAATTCCAACATAATTACTCGGATATAGCTGGCTCTTTTAGGTACTTGAATATTTCCCAATTGTTCTGGTCCGTTTACAGTTATTGCTTCTGTGAACATAGTAGCTAAATAATCCCAACGTGTTACATAAGGCAGATATTGTATAATTGTTCGATTTTCCGCTATTTTTTCCATTCCTCTGTGTAAATAACCCAATATTGGTTCACAATCAATAACATCTTCACCATCTAGAGTAACAATAAGTCGAAGAACACCATGCATTGATGGGTGGTGAGGGCCCATATTAACTATCATAAAGTCCTTTCTTGTAGTTAAGATATTCATAGGTTTTTCCTCGATTCATTCTTATATGAATCGCTTAAAAAAGTTCATCAAAATGCAAGATCTAATAAATCGAATAATTGAGAATTACTTTTCAATTTAACGAATTTTTGACTCCCGAATATCAAACTGATTTATTAATTTTTTATAACGTATTCCATCTTTCTTTGACAAATAAGATAGTAATCGTTGCCGTTTTCCCAGAATTTTACGTAAACCTCTTTGAGATAAATAGTCTTTTCGGTGCAATTCAAAATGTGAAGTAAGTCTTCGTATTCTATTGGTAAAATTGAATACTTGAAATTCAACCGATCCCGGGTTTTTTTCTTTTTTTTCTTCTGAAATAACAGGTATAAATGCATTTTTTACCATAAAAATTGAAAGTTTTTTCCTTCTCCTCGCTTTATATATATATTTATTTTTTTTTTATTTTCCCATCTCCTCGCTTTATATATATATTTGATTTATTGATCAGTAATAATAATGACACTAATTTTGAATTTTGTATATAAATATGAATTTCCTTAAAAAATAAAAGAGGATTTCGTTGATTTTTTTTGATCTAATGGATATTTCATTTTATTTATATCAATGCCACAATGCGCGTCTGTATTTTATATGAAGACAAATTTCGATTAACGAATTTTCAATCGCGGATACATATGTATTCTTACTATACTGAAACGACTTCCATTATGGGTATAAAACCAATAGCGATTTATACAAGCTAAATCTTCTAATCGATAATTTGGCCAAAGAAAAATTTTAAAATTCATTCGTTTTTTTTTATCTTTCTCAAGATATATATAGTTTTTAGTCAAAACTTGAAAACAATTATGGACTTTATTTTCATTATAAAATATTGTGTTTCTATCTATACTATTTATATTACTTGGATTTAAACAAATTAGAATTCTCAATTCTCTACGACGTCTAGGGGATAAAATATTTTCAGTAACAAGTAAATCAAAATTCTTTTTTTCTATTACCTTTTGATCTCTTGTTCTTGTAATGTATTTATCTAAATTTTGCTTATTAACATTACATTTTTCTGGGTATTTTTTATAAATTTTTCGTTTATTCTTATGAATTAATGAAAGACCCACGGTTTGATACATAAGAAATTTTTTCTTGTTTTTTCTAGACAAACGAACAGGTTCTATAACAAATATTTCTTTTTTTATAAATTTTTTATTTTTTCTTAAGCCTTGAAGAGTTAAATTCTTCTGATTTTGAATCATCATAATATCTAGACCTAGCTCTCCTCTTTGAATAGACGCTATAGTAATTTCTCTTAAATTTTTCAATCTAATCAGGAGACAATATACTTTAACATTTTTGAATATTCTTTGACCTAAGAAATTCTTCCAATTCAAATGTAAAATCAAAAAATTTCTTAGTAAGAAATTAAGTTCTGCCTCCATCTTGTTCTTGTCTTTCTTTTTCTTTATACCCTTAATATTCTTTTCATTGCCTGATCCTACAAAATCTTTTTCTTGGTTTGAAAGAGGTATTTCAAGATTTATTTGATCGACGTATAATGTTTTTGCTTGATTTTGAGTCTCTAACTCCAATTCAAGAGATTTATTTTTTTTCGATGATCGATAAATATCGCTTATTTTTTTCTTTCTAGTAATGTTATTTTTATTTTCACTAATATTTTGATTAAAATTAAAAAAAAGTAATTGGATTGGTATGATCCATGGGTTATCCCTATATGCATTATAAAATATCACTAATTTTGAAAAGAACCAAAATTCAGGATTCGATATGGAACGATTTAGTATTTCTATATTGATTCTCGCCCAATCGAAATACTTTCTATACTGGTTTTTTTCCATATCTATAATAGTGTCTTCCGCTATATAATTTTTGATAAAGATATTACCTATTATATCAAATAATTCATTTTTATGCGCGTTGTAATTAGAATAAATTACTTTTTTTTTATTTGCTTGAACTTGAAATAGGGATTTCGATCCATAAATATATGAGTCTTTCTTATCCACATAATTGATAAAACTATAGGATAAAAGATCATAGCTATATTGTTTTCTCATTTTTTTTTTTTTTAATGCACCTACTTGTTCTTCTTTGTAAAGAATTAATCGGCTTTTTTCATATGAATTATATTTGGTTAAATCTTGATTTTGAGTTACGCGACATTGAATGATCTTATTTTTCCATTTTTGTGGTACTAATCTGGACCATCTGCTTTGGGATAAGTCATATTGATAATGATCCTTTAACCAATTTGTCCATTGATTTATTCCAGAATTGTGAGAGTTCTTATGTTTTAATTTCGAATGAAATATTCCCTCTATTCCAAAAAAAGAATCTTTTATTTCATTTTTAAGAAAAAAAAAATTTTCATGATATTCAAAAACCGATCTTAATTTATATATGTTAATAATTCGGGTTTGTAATAATTTTAAAAATACATATGCTTGTGACAAAAAGGAGACGTCACAAGAATTTTTTGAATTTGTATTCCTAGTATTAAAATATTTGTGTATAATCGAAATAAAGCGAATTATATTTTGATTTGTTTTATCAGTTCTTTCTGCATTTGGTTTATTAATGTAAATGGATTTATTGAAAATTTTTTTTGTTGATTCAAGAAAAAGTTGTGTATTGATCCTCGGAATACAAATGATATATAGAAAGATATCTATGTATGTTCTTTTCATGAAAAATTTAAAAAAAGAATGTGATTTACGAGTTAATTGAACATTTCTTCTTCTTTTTAATATCTGCAAATTTTTGTTTTTTAATTCGATCCTTTTAACACCATAAGTAGTTTTGTTCGAATTAATATTTGTCTCTAAAATTATAAGCCCTTTTTTCATTTTTTCGATTTTTTTAAAAATTTCTTTTCTTTTAGCATTCAGATCCTTTATTTTTTTTTTTTTTATTGAATAATTTGCCGAATTTATAGATTGAATTTGAGTGGTTGCTTCGAAAATAATTGGACTGTTCTTCCCGATTATTGAATCTTTTTTGCTTTCACTCAATTCATCTATTTTTTTGAATTTAAATTTAATAAATAGAACTTTTGAAAATTTTTTTATTTTTTTCGTTAGAAATAGAATACTTTTGATGATCCATTTTGCTTTTTCTTTTAAGATATTTAGAAACAATTTCAGTTTTTCACTTAAAGCTTTTCGAACTAGAAAAATGAAAAACTGAAATTGTTTCTTTTTTTTTTTTAGTTCTTTTAAAATCGGATTAAAAAATGAAAATCGATTTTGGGTAGAACCAGAAAAGGGCAATTCGACTTCTGTTCCCCAAATTGTTAAAAAACAAAAGTTCTTTTTTTTCATTTGATCTTTTTTCTTTTCATTGGATCGTAGCTTAGATTTGTGCCAAGGTTTTAGACGAAAAGGAAATAATATCTTTATCTGAATACCGTCTGTTAGCCATTTTTTTGGAAATTCTGTTTCGGATAATTGAACACCATTATACGTACATTTAATATACATTTCTCTCTTCCAATCCCTAAAATCTTCAGACCATTCAGGAAATTGAAAAAATAATATACGAACAATATTTTTTATTATTATCAATGAAGGTAATATAATATATTTTCTAAGAATCGATTGCGTTATTAATAAAAAACCCCTTATTACTTGAGCAAATATAATACTATCCCAGGCTTCTGCTATTTCGATACGTTTTTTTTCCTCATTTTCTTTTTTTTGTTCCTCTTTCGAACTTTCTTTTACTTTTTTCTCTGTATAATCATAAATTTGAAATTCTTTCTTTTTTCGAATCCAATTTTTTAACATAAAAAAGATTTTCATTGACTTGATACTATCAAAAAAAAAGAATAAAGGTCTCTCCATTTTATCCAAAAAAAGGGGGGAATGCACACTTTTTTGAAAAAATTTCCAAGTAACTGTTTTACGCCTTTGAGCACGTATAGATCCTTTTATTATGTCTCGCCGAAAATCCGATTGTTGTGAATAACGTATTAAAGCCAATTCGTTTTTTTTTTTAGTATTATCGGTATCTTCCGTATCATTATAAGTATTGTCTTTCTTAAAAAATTTAGATTTATTTAAAATGACTACACGTTTGGCTTTTCTAGAACGAATTTGATAATTCTCTGCTTCAATTTTTCCGTCCAGTTGTTCTAATTCGTCAATAAATTTGTATGACCATCGAGGAACTTTTTTACGGATTTCGTTTATTCTAATACATTCAGTTCTATTTTGATTTACTATTGTTTTTTCCTTCAAATCTGTTCTAATTGCATCGAATAAGATTTTGATTCTTTTTTTTTTTTCTTCTTCATCTTCAGAATTCTTTTTTATTTGTTCATCTTCTGGAAATAAATGGAGTGCTTCACAACCTAAGCTTGATACTGATTTTTGTGAAAATTTATGGATTGGGTTAAAAAAAAAAAATGAAATTCCTAATGCTTTTCGATCAAATGTTTTTATTTTCTCCTCCAATTCTTGATAATTATTATTATTATTTTGATAAATATTATTATAAATATTATTATTAATATAAAGAAAGGTACCATGAATTTTATTTATCAAAATTTGATTTTTTTTGTAAGTTTTTTCATCTTGGATTCGTCCACGAAAAGATCTGTTTAAAAAAGGATCATATATTTTAGTTAAGTATTTTGTTTTAGTTTCATCATTACACAATCGAATTCGGTTTTCCAATATATCCAGAGAAATCAATTTATTATCAATAACTTTTGCCCTATTTAGAAATTCATTGCTCAGTTTCTTTCTTTTTTCTTCATTAGTATAGTTCCAATAATTAGACAATTCGTCATAGGAAATTTTATCTCTTGTGAAGAGATCCAATTTTGTTTCCATCATTTTTTGAAAAGTTGATAAATTGGATGGATACGTAAAAGATATTCTCTCTTTTCCATCACTTTGGCATGTATGAAAAAAAAATTCTGAAATTTCATTTTTTACGATATTTTCAAATCGATTATTTTTTATATATCGAAATGGACGATTCCATCGTTTATAATTAAAAAGAATGCTTACAAGGGGTTTTTGAGCAAATTCTAGGCTATATTTATCCTCATCGATTTTGTACAAATTCTTCTCTTTTTTCGAAAAAATATCTTTGTTCTTGGATCTTTTTTGTTTTTGTTTAGTTCGTACCCTTTGCAAATTTTTTTCGACATCACTTTTTCCTTTTTTATAAATTTCATTACTTTTTTGAATTTCTGACAATTTCTTAGTAAAAAAGGGGGGCGGTATTCTGCCTAAATAATATAAACAGGTAACAAATAAGAAAATAATAAACATTTTAAACATTGAATTTCGAAATTCTGACATAATGTACTTATTTGATTGAATAGGTACATTAGATTTAATTGAATTATTTTGTTGTATGCAGACTAATATAAATTCAATCAATTTCATCAAAAAAATGTGACCAATTAACCAACCAATAAAACTACTTGTGAAAAATAAAAATTTATTGTTGCATCGAAATAAATAAATATTTACTAATCTTATTAATATTGAACTTGGTAAAAAAAAAGGATTTAATAACTGGAAAATAAGATTCTGAAAGAATATTTTTTGAATACTAAAATTGCGTATTGAATTTGGATTCTTGTATCCATAATTCAAAAAGT